GGATACTCCAAATTCGGGGGTCAAAGAGTTTCAGAAAACGTTCTTGGTGGAAAAAAATGTGAGTGAAAGATCCCACTGAATCAAATTTGATCCATGAATCTAAGAAATAGTGAGAATTCTTGATCTCTCTCAATATCTCTCTCAATTCGAATATCCAGGATTTTAATTGATGTCGTTTCATTGATTCCTCCTAAAGATTTCATTTCAATTGGAATTTGGTTATTCACGATGTACGATGATCCCTGTTAAGCATCCATGGCTGAATGGTTAAAGCGCCCAACTCATAATTGGCAAATTCGTAGGTTCAATTCCTGCTGGATGCACGCCAATGGGAAAGTCTATTGGAATTGGCTCTGTATCAATGGAATCCCATCATCCATACATAACAAATTGGTATGGTATATTCATACCATAACATATGGACAGTAAGAACTAGAATTCTTATCGATACTGGAACTCATAGGGAAGAAAATGGATTTATGGATGGAATCAAATATGCAGTATTTACAGAAAAAAGTATTCGGTTATTGGGGAACAATCAATATACTTCTAATGTCGAATCAGGATCAACTAGGACAGAAATAAAGCATTGGGTCGAACTCTTCTTTGGTGTCAAGGTCATAGCTATGAATAGTCATCGACTCCCGGGAAAGGGTAGAAGGATGGGACATACAATGCATTACAGACGCATGATCATTACGCTTCAACCGGGTTATTCTATTCCACCTCTTATAGAGAAAAGAACTTAAAGCAAAAGACTTAATAACACGGCAATACATTTATACAAAACTTCTACCCCGAGCACACGCAATGGAGCCGTAGACAGTCAAGGGAAATCCAATACACGAAATAATTTGATCTATGGGCAGCATCATTGTGGTAAAGGTCGTAATGCCAGAGGGATCATTACCGCAGGGCATAGAGGGGGAGGTCATAAGCGTCTATACCGTAAAATCGACTTTCGACGGAATGAAAAAGAGATATCTGGTAGAATCGTAACCATAGAATACGATCCTAATCGAAATGCATACATTTGTCTCATACACTATGGGGATGGTGAGAAGAGATATATTTTACATCCCAGAGGGGCTATAATTGGAGATACCATTGTTTCTGGTACAGAAGTTCCTATATCAATGGGAAATGCCCTACCTTTGAGTGCGGTTTGAACTATTGATTGACGTAATTGGAAGTAACCAATTAGGTTTACGACGAAACCTAGAAATCGATCACTGATCAAATTGGAGTACCTCTACGGGATAGACCTCAACAGAAAACTGTTGAGGAACGGCAGCAGGTGATTGAGTTCAGTAGTTCCTCATAGAAAATTATTGACTCTAGAGATATGGTAATATGGAGAAGACAAAATTGTTTGAAGCGCGCACAGATTATTCACATTTCATTTGATGGTCAGAGGCGAATTGAAAGCTAAGCAGTGGTAATTAGAAAGACCCCCCGGGGGAAAATAGAGATGTCTCCTACGTTACCCGTAATATGTGGAAGTATCGACGTAATTTCATAGAGTCATCCGGTCTGAATGCTACATGAAGAACATAAGCCAGATGACGGAACGGGGAGACCTAGGATGTAGAAGATCATAACATGAGTGATTCGGCAGATTTGGATTCCTATATAGCCACTCATGTGGTACTTCATCATACGATTCATATAAGATCCATCTGTCTAGATATCATCATATACATCTAGAAAGCCGTATGCTTTGGAAGAAGCTTGTACAGTTTGGGAAGGGGTTTTGATTGATAAAAAAGAAGAATCTACTTCAACCGATATGCCCTTAGGCACGGCCATACATAACATAGAAATCACACTTGGAAAGGGTGGACAATTAGCTAGAGCAGCAGGCGCTGTAGCGAAACTTATTGCAAAAGAGGGTAAATCGGCCACATTAAGATTACCGTCTGGGGAGGTCCGTTTGATATCCAAAAACTGCTTAGCAACAGTCGGACAAGTGGGTAATGTGGGGGTGAACCAGAAAAGTTTGGGTAGAGCCGGATCTAAGTGTTGGCTAGGTAAGCGTCCTGTAGTAAGAGGAGTAGTTATGAACCCTGTAGACCATCCCCATGGGGGCGGTGAAGGGAGAGCCCCGATTGGTAGAAAAAAACCCACAACCCCTTGGGGCTATCCTGCGCTTGGAAGAAGAAGTAGGAAAAGGAAAAAATATAGTGATAGTTTGATTCTTCGTCGCCGTAAATAGGAACATTGAAAATCCCATTTTTGGAATGGAAAATAATGTGATGGGCGAACGACGGGAATTGAACCCGCGCATGGTGGATTCACAATCCACTGCCTTGATCCACTTGGCTACATCCGCCCCTTCCCTTATCTAGCTAATCATCATTATTGTATTGATTCTTACCCTCATACTTCAGATTCAGATCGAGATATTGCCAATTTCAAAAATGTCAAAAAGGAGTAATCAGCCGTGACACGTTCACTCAAAAAAAATCCTTTTGTAGCTAATCATTTATCGGGAAAAATTGAAAAACTCAACATGAGGGAGGAGAAAGAAATAATAGTGACTTGGTCTCGGGCATCTACCATTATACCCACAATGATTGGCCATACAATCGCTATTCATAATGGAAAGGAACATTTACCTATTTATATAACAGATCGTATGGTCGGTCACAAATTGGGAGAATTCGCACCTACTCTCACTTTCGTAAGACATGTGAGAAACGATAATAAATCTCGTCGTTAGTCGTTCTACTAAGCATTCATGTGAAAAGTCTTATCTTAGATGCTATCTTTCTTTCTCTTATAGTAAGAGTATAGATAGTAAGAGTATAGTTCTTTTTCTAGCATACTAAGACTTCTACTTTTCTTACTTATCTTATTCTTACTTATCTTATTCTTACTTATCTTATTCTTACTTATCTTATTCTTACTTATCTTATTCTTACTTATCTTATTCTTACTTATCTTATACTATACTTCACCTAGGCACCTATCTTTCATTGGCGGAGGAGAACTTTCTTTTATGATAAAGAACAAAAATTCGGATAAAGAAGCAAAAGTGTTAGCTCAACATATACGTATGTCTGTTTTCAAAGCACGAAGAGTAATTGATCAGATTCGCGGACGTTCTTATGAGGAAACACTTATGATACTGGAACTAATGCCTTATCGGGCATCGTATCCAATTTTAAAATTGGTTTATTCTGCAGCAGCAAATGCTAGTAATAATATGGGTTTGAATGAAGCTGATTTATTTATTAGTAAAGCTGAAGTCAATGGAGGTGCTATTATGAAAAAGTTAAGACCCCGGGCTCGAGGGCGTAGTTATCTTATAAAAAAAACCACTTGTCATATAAAGATTGTTTTAAAAGAAAAATTCTAGATTCATCTAAAGAAAGAGAATTTGGATTCCTATTTTGAAAAAAAAAAGGGGGATGGAAAAAGAT